TGAAATCTTTTCTACTAGGTAATCTATTATCCTTATGCATGAAGATAATAAATTCGGTCGTTGTGGTCGGACTCTATTATGGATTTCTGACCACATTCTCCATAGGGCCCTCTTCTCTCTTCCTTCTCCGAGCTCGGGTTATGGAAGAAGGAACCGAGAAGGAGGTATCAGCAACAACTGGTTTTATTACGGGACAGCTCATGATGTTCATATCGATCTATTATGCGCCTCTGCATCTAGCATTGGGTAGACCTCATACAATAACTGTCCTAGTTCTACCGTATCTTTTGTTTCATTTCTTCTGGAACAATCACAAAAACTTTTTTTATTATGGATCTACTACCAGAAATTCAATGCGTAATCTCAGCATTCAATGTGTATTCCTGAATAATCTAATTTTTCAATTATTCAACCATTTCATTTTACCAAGTTCAACGTTAGCCAGATTAGTCAACATTTATATGTTTCGATGCAACAACAAGATTTTATTTGTAACAAGTAGTTTTGTTGGTTGGTTAATTGGTCACATTTTATTCATGAAATGGGTTGGATTGGTATTATTCTGGATACGGCAAAATCATTCTATTCGATCTAATAAGTACCTTGTGTCAGAATTGAGAAATTCTATGGCTCGAATCTTTAGTATTCTCTTATTTATCACCTGTGTCTACTATTTAGGCAGAATGCCGTCGCCTATTGTCACTAAGAAACTGAAAGAAACCTCAGAAATGGAAGAAAGGGGAGAAAGTGAGGAAGAAAGCGATGTAGAAACAACTTCCGAAACGAAGGAGACTAAACAGGAACAAGAGGGATCCGCCGAAGAAGACCCTTCCCTTTGTTCGGAAGAACAGGAAGATCCGGAAAAAATAGATGAAACGGAAGAGATCCGAGTGAATGGAAAGGAAAAAACAAAGGGGGAATTCCACTTTCACTTTAAAGAGACATGCTATAAAGATAGCCCAGTTTACGAAGATTCTTATCTTGATAGGTATCAAGATAATTGGGAATTGGGAAGACTTAAAGAAGAGAAAAATGAAAAGACTTATTTCTGGTTTGAAAAACCTCTTGTGACTTTTCTTTTCGATTATAAACGATGGAATTGTCCATTGCGATATATAAAAAATGATCGGTTTGAAAATGCTGTACGAAATGAAATGTCACAATATTTTTTTTATACATGTCCAAGTAATGGGAAAAAAAAAATATCTTTTACATATCCACCTAGTTTATCGACTTTTTCGGAAATGATAGAACGAAAAATGTCTTTGTACACGACAAAAAAATTATCCCATGGAGACCTGTATAATTATTGGGTTTATACCAATGAACAAAAAAAATAATAAAAATATTGATACATAAAAAAAATATAAAAATAAATAAGACGAGATTCGTCCCCCTCCCATATATCTGATACCTTCACCTATAAGGGAACTTGTAAGGCCAACTCCATTTGTAATTCCATCAATTATATGTCTATCAAAAAACTGAGTTAGCTCGGTTAATCCTCTTATACCCATGGCTAAAACCCTAGTATAAAAAAAATCTATGTAACCACGATTATATGACCAATTGTATATAACACTTTTTATTTGGTCCAAGATAATTCTCTTAGGGCTTCCTTTTACAAATGAATTGATTAAGTCCAAATTCTGGAAAAATGAATAAGCAGACCCATATAAAATATATGCTATGAATAATCCGAAAATGGCTATACTTACTGAAAAAATGGAATTTGTAAAAAATTCATACCAATTCACAGAATAATTCGAATTTGGATGGAAAATATTTTGGGATGGGGTTAACCATTTCGATAATATATCAAAATCCATTACTCCTTGATCAAAAGAAATTCCTATTGATCCAACGAACAAAGTAAATAGTGCCAATACAAGCAGAGGAAATAGCATAGTATTGTCTGATTCATGAGGATACATGGAAGTATATTTATTTCCAAAGTAAGTACTAAAATATCGTATCTTATCATTATCAATAATTTTATATGTATCTTTTGAAAAAAAGTAAACCTTATTATTCATTGTTGATAAAAGTAAATTTTTATTGACTGTTTTTGGTGCTTCTTTTCCCCATAGAGATATTGAATAGAACAAATTATTTTTAGTGCTACTATGATTTTGAAAATAAACGCGCAAATACCCATCAAAGGTAAGTAAATATACCCGAAACATATAAAATGCGGTTAATCCTATTGTGAAACAAGGTATTATTGCAATAATTGGTGAATATAACCAACTATCATTAAGAATTTCATCTTTGGACCAAAAACAAGCAAGAGGTGGAATACCGCAAAGAGAAAGTGTACCTAATAAAAAAGTAGTTCTTGTAATTGGAACATATCTTGTTAAACCACCCATAAGAACCATATTCTGACTTTTTTCTGGTGAATATCCAACAATAGGTTCCATTGAATGAATAATAGATCCAGATCCCAAAAACAATAAAGCTTTAGAATAGGCATGAGTGATCAAATGGAATAAAGCCGCTCGATAAGAACCTATACCTAGAGCTAACATAATATAACCTAATTGAGACATTGTAGAATAGGCTAAACTTCTTTTAATGTCTCTTTGAGCAAGAGAAAAAGTGGCTCCTAATAGTACTGTTATTACACCTATTAAAGAAATGAAATTCATTATATAAGGTATGTCTATGAAAAGAGGAATAAGCCGAGCTACAAGAAAAATTCCTGCTGCTACCATAGTAGCAGCGTGTATAAGGGCCGAGATAGGAGTAGGTCCTTCCATGGCATCAGGTAACCATACGTGGAGGGGGAATTGTGCAGATTTAGCAACTGCACCGACAAATAATAAAGAGGCGCACAAAGTAGCAAATAAGGAGCTGACCCCATTATTATGGATCAAGTTATTAGCTATTTCGAACAAATCCCGAAATTCCAAACTACCTGTTATCCAATAAAGACCTAAGATTCCTAATAATAAACCAAAATCTCCTACACGATTAGTTACAAAAGCTTTTTGACAAGCACTTGCGGCAATCGGTCGTGTGAACCAAAACCCTATTAATAAATATGAACACATTCCCACCAGTTCCCAAAAAATATGAATTTGTATCAAATTAGAACTAGTAACTAATCCCAACATGGAAGTATTGGAAAAACTCATATAAGCAAAAAATCTCAAATATCCTTGGTCGTGAGACATATAATTGTCACTATAAATAAGAATCATGACTCCAACAGTAGTAATTAGTATTGACATAATAGAAGTAAGTGGATCGATCAAATATCCAAACTCTAAGGAAAAATCAATATCTATGGTCCAAGACCATAGATATTGATAAATAAAACTTCCATTTATTTGTTGAATAGACAGATTGGCCGAAAATCCCATAGCTATACTTAACAGAAAAATACTAGGAAAAACCCATATACGACGAATATTTTTTGTTGCTGTCGGAATAAGTATAAGTCCAAATCCTATTGACATAGTAACTGTAAGTGGAAGAAAAGGTATTATCCATGCATATTGATATGTATGTTCCATAAGAAAACAAACAAATTGAGATTTTTTTTATAATTAATAATTGTTTCTGATTCACCAATTCTTATCTCTTTCGAAAAGAACAATAAACAATAATAATGAAAAAAAATAACAAAAAATATATAATATATAAAATATATAATATATATAATTTAATATATATATATATATTATTTGTTATTTTATGTTATTTGCTTTTTTTTTATGTTAAATGTTGAAAGTTAAAAAAACGATCTATTCCGAACAATACATGTCTTTCACATACAACGATAAATAAAAATGAGTAACCCTTTTTTGAATGGCAGTTCCAAAAAAATGTATTTCTATGTCAAAAAAACATATTCGTAGGAATATTTGGAAGAAAAAAGGATATTTAACTGCAGTAAAAGCTTTTTCTTTAGCGAAATCGGTTTCTACCGGACATTCAAAAAGTTTTTTTGTGCGACAAACAAATAATAAAGTCTTGGGATAATTGGAATTGACATAGCCCGAAGAGCTGAAAATTTTTTAAGATGAACGATTCACATTAATTAATGTATTGAACTACTCAATATTAGTTATAACTAGCTGCTGTGGTATGTAGAATAAGCGTTTTCTGTATATTGGGCTCTTATTAAGAATAGTATTTTTTCCCTATCCATTAACTTTTCACAATAGAAAAAAAAAATAGGATTAATATTTTCTATTGTGAATAGTACAATTGTCATAGAAATTTAAACTCTTTTATTTTGCTATATGCCTAACCTAAAACTTAATTAGTTTGGTAAATGTTACCTTATTTATATTATATACATATACACAATGAAGAGTATTAATACTTAATGATACTAAAGTATCGGAATCGTTAGAAAAATTCCAAATGGATTTAGTGATGAAATTGTAATACATATGAGATCTTAGTTATTTGATTTTTTTTTCATTGAAAAAAAAAATCAATCTTTTTCATTTTGAATCCGATGAAATCGGATAAATGAAAAACAAATCATCAAAAAAAAAATAGAAAGAAAAAGGACAATTCTTAATTCTATACCTCGACTGAGAGCAAAACTATCGAAATTTCAACTGTATCGGGGGAACTTAGTTTATAGTACGTGAAAGTTGATTGTTAAAACTGAACCTAGGACGATACTAACTAAGGATTATTTTATTGAAGATTCAAATATGAATTTAAACGAGTCTTTTTTCATCGATTCTAATGTTTCCTAAACTATATTGAATCCTTGATTCTTGACGATTCAACATGAAATAAATATTATTATTTCAAGTAAGCCGCCATGGTGAAATCGGTAGACACGCTGCTCTTAGGAAGCAGTGCTAGAGCATCTCGGTTCGAGTCCGAGTGGCGGCATCCTATAAAAGAGACACAATGTATCCTATAATGTATTCAATTTCCGATTTCAATTCTGTAATGGAACACCTTTTTTTATGATATTTGTGACTTTAGAACATATATTAACTCATATCTCTTTTTCGATCATTTCA